TCACTTTTATTAAAAAAAAAAAAAAGGAATCAAGTGTCTCGGATTCAAATTATGCAAAAAGTCTTTCTTGCTATCGAAATCAAAAATAGATGGAAATAAATTGCGTCCAATAGGATTTGAACCTATACCAAAGGTTTAGAAGACCTCTGTCCTATCCATTAGACAATGGACGCCGTTCATTCCGATTTTTTCGTATTTTGATCTTTCCACCTCTTATTTGAATTGAAAACAAAAAAACCGGATTGTATGTGAGAGAATTTTTGGAATTGTATATTCAACGATTCACTAAGCCTAAATATATTATCTATATTCTAGAATAGAATTCTAATAGAATATTTAGCAAAAGGGAAATAAGCGGGTAGCGGGAATCGAACCCGCATCGTTAGCTTGGAAGGCTAGGGGTTATAGTCGACGGCGATTCATCGCTTTGAACGTCTCTAATTCAAAACCGAACGTGAAACTTTGGTTTCATTCGGCTCCTTTATGGAAGATGAGTCAATTCCTAGATCTAAGATGTGAACAAAATGAATAAAACGAGACCCATAACACCTATGTCAGCTTTTTGTCTGAATACAAACAAAATAAATTGCTTTCTAGATGATCCTTCTAGAAGAAGGTGATTCTAACAATCTTTCTAGTTACTTCGTTCTCTATTCCTATTTGAGAGGATTCTAAGGAAAAGGATTTTGTTTTCCGCCGAGCTAAAACAATATGCCGATGTCTCTAGTAAACCAAAGTCATCGTTGAATAGCTATTTTGCTTCAATTTCTTTCTTTCGAAAGAAAAAATGGAAGATTTAGTTACGATTAGAAATTTACTTTCTATCTTTAGCCATGGATCCTTTACTCATACTTATTCAATTGGAAGTCTTGATCCAATTCACAAATTATGTTTCGCAATTTGAAAATCCAATCAATTTCTAACTGACTCATGGATACAAATCACGAGAATGTGTATTTTTTCTCGAATTTCTCATTGAGAGGGAAAGGATTAAATCCTTTTAAGAAATAAAGTTTTTGATCGGAATATGAATAAAACCGAAAGACCCTTTAACTGTTAAAGGGTTAATAGAACGAATCACACTTTTACCACTAAACTATACCCGCTACAAATGATTATTGTATACAAACGGACCTTTTGTCGAACAAGATAATTGAGCACGATCAAGATAAAGATAGGATCATCAAAGAATCATCAAACTTAGAGTGTTGAACTCTTTCGTGGGGAGATCAAAATTTAATGAGATTCGGCAAAGAAGCTTCATTTAATTTCATAAATTAAATAAATAACTAAAGTTTTCTCTTTTGCTGAAGAAGATAGATACGGATAAAAAAAAAGACTAAAATCATAACAGAAAAATGCATTGTGGGCAGAATCGATAGTTTCTTTTTTATTTGAGTTCGGAAAATAAAAATAGAACAAGAAAAAGGATGTAAATAGTCTTTCTTCTTTTTGTGGTTGCTTGAATATAAGATATTCAATTTTTTAATATAATAAAAAAAACTCTATTTTGATTTCAAATCAAATAAATCGTTATAGATCTATTTATCTATATCTATAATTTCTAATTCGTTGGAACAAAAAAAGGCCCGGCTAGGTACTGACCAGGCCAGGCCATCAGAATAAGAAGGTCCCTTCGAACAAAATCAACACAAAGAGGTCTTTCTTTAGTTCGATTGTTGGCGCGTCAGGGCCCCCTCTTTTAGATAAAGGAAATTCCTGATTTGTGGATCTTTCTCTCTCTCTATATATATAATAGAGAAAGAAGAGCGAGAAAGATTCCTTCCATTATGTGTAATGTAGTAATTATCTTTTTAAATTGGGAGAGATGGCTGAGTGGACTAAAGCGTCGGATTGCTAATCCGTTGTACGAGTTATTCGTACCGAGGGTTCGAATCCCTCTCTTTCCGTTTCCGTTGATGACTTTATTATTTTTTTTTTCAAATTTTTGAAATCTTAGTGAAACGTGTGGAATAGATGTGGAATACATAAAATCCTAAGAAAATTTGAAAATGAACCAAGGAAAACCCTTTTAATTTTATTCTTCACGTCCAGGATTACGTCCCGGATCATTAGATAGGAATCCAAAGATAAAGAGAGAAACAAAAAATATCACTACGGTATAAACGAAGAGTTTCAGAGTAAGCATTACACAATCTCCAAGATTATTTTTTTGAAAAAAAAAAGAGAATAGATCTTCCATTTTTTCTACCACATATCCTACCAAGAAATGGTTTTTTCTAGAAATAGAAATGAATTGTCACAAATTCATTTCTATTTCATTAACAAAAATGTCTTTCATATCCAAATTAGATATTGTGGGAGACCTTATTAATAGGGTTATGGCCTTTTGCTAGAAAAGGGGTAAAAGTGAGGAAATGGGGGTAAGCCAGATTTATGGCGACTAGCCGAGAATTTCAGTGTGCGAATCGAGGGTTCATACTCTAAAACTTATCTGATTTTATCAATTGTTACAAAGTTTTCTAGAACAAATCATACATTTTCTAGGATATTAAGGATCTCATCGAAAACTTACAGCAGCTTGCCAAACAAAAGCTAAGAGAAAAAAAAACAGAGGGATGACTGGCATAAAATCTACAATTGGATTCAAAAAAGCATAGGCTTCAGGCAATTTGCCGAAGAAAAAACTACTCGAATAAAGGGCAGAATTAATACAAATACAGATTAAACTAATGATATTAAGCATAACAGACATTTTGTTCTTGGAGATAATTGCATTTTGATTGAGTTTTTGATATAAGGAAAAAGGAAGAAAGTAAGTAAGGTATACAAAAAAGCCTTCTTTTTCTTTGAACCCACCCAATCCAAAATCCTCCAATTCTCAAAGGAGAATAGAAGAAATCATACTTTCATACAATATCTTAATTGAATTCGATGTAATGATCAATAAATTTAGTTGAATTCTATATCTATATGTATAAAAATTCTAGTCCTAATCTGTTCTATAGATAATAGATATTCGGACTGTAGTTGACAAAGAACCAATACCAATATTATTGTTTCTGAGTGTAGATTAGAAATTAAAATGGGGCGTGGCCAAGTGGTAAGGCAACGGGTTTTGGTCCCGCTATTCGGAGGTTCGAATCCTTCCGTCCCAGAGCATATCCTTTTTTTATGCTCCATTATTCCCATAGAAAGAAGAAGGGGGAGTTAATCCGTATTAATTTGAATATCTGTGTCTGTTTGAATATCATTAACAAACGATCAAGTTCCATAACATATAGAAATATATTATGGAGTCAATCTATTTTCTTTGAATCTCATTTTATTTAGGTATTTCGTGTTTGGCTCTAATGAAAAATTGGAAATCTATGTACCGATTGAGGCAGGGTTGATTTATCCTATCCCTTATTATTCACTTTATGACAAGAGTCGATTATTGAAATATTACTCAATCCCATGTTAAACACAATCTATAGAAAATAAGGAAATGTATCGCTTAAAAGATTCAAATTTGAACTTACATAATTTTTTTATCCATCTCATAAAAAATTTTTAAATTAAATCAGAGATGAGTCAATTAAAAAAGGAAGGCTTATCTTCCTATGAAGATCAAACGTGATACTTAATTATTGTCCAATTTTCTTCAAATTAAATAATGATGTCTAAATAGGAAACTTTTAAAATATCAATTAGAACTATTTTGACTAAATTTTGATTCCTTGTAAGTGGGATTTTTGGTACTCAAAAGGTAGGAAATCCTTTAAATCCTTTAATAAATCCTATATGAGTCACTTGAAGATGCAGATTCATATTTCTATTTGTTTCTATTATCTATATATTATTTATGTATGTTAAAGATGTTTTCTTGCTAAGACTTTTTTTTTTCAGAAAAACCGTTCCACGTATCATATATAGAAGAAAAGGTCTAGATTACGATGTCGATGTACAACTGAACCAATGACTATTCATGATTCCATGATTGAATCAATTCCATACCGGTTCCAAATTAGAGGAATGTTATGGTAAAACTTCGTTTGAAACGATGTGGTAGAAAGCAACGTGCGACTTGAAGGACACGATCCGTTGTGGATTTTGACATCCACCATTTTTGATTTATCTAGGAATGAGGGTGCTCTCGGCTCGACATTGTTTGTTCTGTTACACTCGATTTTTGTTGGGTTGTAAATAGTCCACGATGGAGCTCGAGTAGAAAGGATTAATTCATTTCTCGGGGGCAAGGATCTAGGGTTAATGCCAATAAATAGGAACAACTTCGTAAATGTATCTTCCATATATAGAAATCAAAAGCATCCAATTCGAGCAAGTTTTCAATTCAAAAGTAAAACTTGTTGGAATTTATCCAACTTTTCGATTCAAAGTGTATCACTCATGAATCAACTGTCCAGAGGATTCTTTGATAGAAAGAAATCAAAAAAGGGTATGTTGCTGCCATTTTGAAAGGATTAAGAAGCACCGAAGTAATGTCTAAACCCAATGATTAAAAATAAGAATAAAGGATATAAGAACAAGGAAACACCATTTTAATTGTCTCGATAGTCTCAATAACTGGATCGGACTAAAGACTCCAAATAGAATTTGAAACGAGAGAAACAAAAGGGGGAAAAGACCACTCAATAAATGAAATTGACTAATGAGCTAGTTGAGAGTTATCCAACTTGAGTTATGAGTACAAATGGTTTCTTTTTCATTTTCCGGAAGGAAAAAAAAGACTGAAATCATAGTCTAAGTGATTTTATAGGCTCATTTGTCATTTAATTTATTAGAATTGCATACGTAGACAAAACAAAGACAAAACGTTGAATCAAATCATTTTTTCTCGAGCCGTACGAGGAGAAAACTTCCTATACGGTTCTAGGGGGGGTATTGTTCATCTACATCTATCCCAATGAGCCGTCTATCGAATCGTTGCAATTGATGTTCGATCCCGAAGAGAAGGAAAAGATCTTAGAAAGGTGGGATTTTATGATCCAATGAAGAATCAAACTTATTTAAATGTTCCTCTTATTCTAGATTTC